CCAATCACTTATTCTACTGGATCTTACGGAGCCGATTCATATCATATACGACACGATCGGGTCTGATCATAGAAAGGATTCTCTTCAAACGAACCAGCCTACCCTCTGTATGGGGCTTACGCGGTGGTTGGAACAAAGACACATATTTTGTTGTAAATTCAAATGTGGCAGATAAAAGCATATATCTGCATGGCCCCATCAATAGTTCAAGTCACACACTCCCATAATCCATTTTATCTTCGGAGAATTCGCTTCAACTATAAGTGTCAAAAATATCTATTTTTAGAGAGTTGAAGAGAAATATCCAAATACATGTATTATTATTATTTTTTTTTTTTCAATAATCCATATTTGTAGCAATGAAATACTATTGTTCCTACTCCAAGTGATAAAAGATTGATTAATGATATAGACTTTTCCTTATAAAGGGCCCGAAATACCCTGTTTACGTATCATTAGGAAATGCATTAACATAAATACGGCAGTAAGAAGAGGTAATACAAAAGTGTGTAAACTATAAAAACGAGTCAAAGTGGATTGTCCTACACTAGCACTTCCGCGTAATAACTCGACTAAGGGGGATCCTATTACAGGAATAGCGTCAGGCACACCCGTTACAATTTTGACTGCCCAATAACCAATTTGGTCCCAAGGTAAGGAATAACCAGTTACACCAAAAGATGCGGTCAATACACCTAACACTACACCTGTAACCCAAGTCAATTCGCGAGGTTTTTTAAAACCACCGGTGAGATACACACGAAATACGTGCAGAATCATCATTAGGACCATCATACTTGCCGACCATCGATGAACTGATCGGATTAACCAACCAAAGTTAACTTCAGTCATTATATATTGAACAGAAGCAAAAGCCTCTGTAACGGTCGGACGATAATAAAAAGTCATAGCAAACCCCGTAGCTACTTGTACTAAAAAACAAGTAAGCGTAATTCCCCCTAGACAATAAAATATGTTGACGTGAGGAGGAACATATTTACTAGTTATATCATCTGCAATTGCCTGAATCTCAAGACGTTCTTCGAACCAATCATAGATTTTATTGAGATAGGTAAACCCAGAGGACCCCCCCCGAGAACCGTATATGAAAATTTCATCTCGTACGGCTCAAACAGAAACACACCAATACTAGTTCTAACGGATGTGTGGAATAGAAAGTTTTTCATTTCGTGATTCTATGATTCCGTTTTTTCTGAAGATACGAAAGAATAAAAACCCGAAAACTATTCCTTGTGGTTATAATGCCAAAAAATCAAGTCGGCTCGTTCATTTCTATATTAATCATTATAGGCCTCTTGAATCTTCTATTTACCTATTTTTTATTTATCTGTAATGCGGCTTTACTGCTGTTTTTTTTTGATAGGAATTCTCTTGTTAAGACCTTATGAATCGATTAAAACCTTAGATTCATACTAGAACCCCGATGATTTAATAAAACCTTTTCAAACTAAGTCCAAAAATTCACTGAGTAAGAACCGTTGGATCATCACTTATTCAATGACTAGATATAAGGACTAAAAATCCAAATAAATTTTTGTCGTTTGATCAAAATAAGCATAAACGGAAGTTTGAAAGAATAAAAATCCTTCTATTTACAACTTCTAACTCTTTGAAATTTTTGGGAATCCGGCCACGAGGTCTGACTATTAAATATGAATCATAGTTCTAATACTTTGTAATCTATTTCATATACTCCGTGCTCCAGATACTAAAATTAATATCTGACGAAGTAAAAACATCTCTATCAAGATGACAGAGCCCTTCTCTGTACTCGCGATAGGATCAATTATACCAAGTCACACACTCATATTCCGGAAATACAGAAAAAAAGAAATTCCACGGTCGAACTACCAAACTAAAATGCACTAAAAATCAGAAAAAAATGCTTTGTATTGAAAAAACTAGTTAATGCTTCTTGTGAATCTAATTCATTGAAATTCCATCCAATAAAATGGAAGAATTATAAATCTCCAAAATAATAGATAGAAATACTGCAAATAGAGCCATTGCGAGACCCATCAAAGGAGTAGTTCCCCAACCAGGAGCGACTTTCCCATATTCGGAATTCAATGGTTTCAATAAACTCCCGGCACTAGTTCGTTTGGGGCGACCAGATCTAGCCTCAACGGTTTGTGTAGCCATAATATTTTATATTCATTAAGATCTGTTGACTTTGTATACCATTCCGTTGTAAATAAATGATCTTATCATAGATCCATTGCGGTCTTAAAACTCTATAATGTCTTAAAACTCTATAATAATGGAAACAGCAACTCTAGTTGCCATCTTTTTATCTGGTTTACTTGTAAGTTTTACTGGGTACGCCCTATATACTGCGTTTGGGCAACCCTCTCAACAACTAAGAGATCCATTCGAAGAACACGGGGACTAGTTGAAGTCATGATCCTCCCAATAGTGGGAGGATCATGACTTTTAATTAATATTAATTGAGATAATGAAAAAGAATTTCACCTTTTTTATTTTTTAGTTGGAACTTTAGGCGGTTCGCGAAAAAAGATAGCGAAAAAAATGATTCCTAGAGTTGAGACTAAAAGGAATGTATAAACCAATGCTTCCATAGATTTGATCGTGGTTTACAATTATAGCTTCCATACCTGTTTATTTGGGACCGTCTCCCGGATCCGGATCCGGATAAAGTAAAGAACAAAAGTCAAAGAAAAAGCAGCAAGTCAAACCAAGGTTTGTCCGGTACCCCTATAGTCAAATAAAAAAGTAACAAAACAATCTTGTATCAAACTACCTGTCTTTTTGTAGTTGGATCTCCAAGTTTTTGGAATGCTCCAAATTCCACTTGAGCATCTAAATCTGGATCAATACCTGCAAAAACATCTCTAAACAAGGTTCTAGCACCATGCCAAATGTGTCCGAAGAAGAAGAGCAAAGCAAACGAAGCATGCCCAAAGGTAAACCAACCCCTTGGACTGCTACGAAAAACACCATCGGATTTCAAAGTAGCACGGTCTAATTCAAAAATTTCACCCAATTGAGCCCGTCTAGCATATTTTTTCACAGTAGCAGGATCGCTATAACTGACGCCGTTCAGTTCGCCGCCATAGAACTCAACAGTTACACCTACTTGCTCGACACTATATTTTGATTCTGCCCTTCTAAAAGGAACATCGGCTCTAACAATTCCGTCTCCGTCGACCAAAACAACCGGAAATGTTTCAAAAAACGTCGGCATACGACGTACAAAAAGTTCACGCCCCTCTTTATCTCTAAAGATAGGATGTCCTAACCACCCAACAGCTATTCCATCCCCGTTGTCCATTGAGCCCGCTCTGAATAACCCACCTTTGGCCGGATTATTGCCGATGTAATCATAAAAAGCTAGTTTCTCAGGAATTTTAGACCAAGCTTCGGATAAACTTTGATTTTCAGCTAAGCCAGAACTAATTCTTCGATATATTTCTTGTTGGAAGTATCCTTGATCCCATTGATAGCGCGTGGGACCAAACAATTCAATCGGGGTAGTTGCTGAACCATACCACATAGTTCCAGCAACTACGAAAGCTGCAAAAAAGACAGCAGCAATACTACTGGAAAGCACGGTTTCAATATTTCCCATACGTAATCCTTTGTATAGACGTTGGGGTGGACGAACACTAAGATGGAATAAACCTGCCAATATGCCTAAGGTCCCTGCTGCAATATGATGAGAAGCGATTCCTCCAGGAACAAAGGGATCAAAACCCTCCACACCCCACGCTGGATTTACGGCTTGTACCCGTCCGGTTAGTCCATAAGGATCGGACACCCATATTCCAGGACCATACAATCCTGTTACATGAAATGCACCAAAACCAAAGCAAGCTACCCCTGATAGAAATAAATGAATTCCAAAGATCTTAGGCAAATCCAAAGAGGGTTTTCCTGTACGCTCATCAGTAAATATTGCTAGATCCCAATAAACCCAATGCCAGATAGCTGCCAAAAAACACAAGCCTGAAAACACAATATGTGCCCCGGCCACACCTTCGTAACTCCAAATACCCGGATTCGTTACAGTCCCCCCTGTGATACTCCAACCGCCCCACGAATCCGTTATTCCTAAACGAGTCATGAAGGGTATAACGAACATACCTTGTCTCCACATTGGATCAAGAACAGGGTCAGAGGGATCAAAAACGGCTAATTCGTATAGAGCCATCGAACCGGCCCAACCAGCAACCAACGCTGTATGCATTATATGGACAGAAATCAAACGACCCGGATCATTCAATACGACGGTATGAACACGATACCAAGGCAAACCCATGGAAATACCCCTTTATCAACAAAAAATAGACACAATGTAACTTTATTGCATTGGAGAAAACTATGCTATGGACCCCCTTTTTTAGGGGATTCCCTGGGGGAAAGGGTTAATATTGGTTTAATTCTTTTCGTAATAATTACTTTTAGTAATAATGAAATTAGTTTGTTCGGAGGAACAAAAAGAAGCAGATCTATTCTACACCCGATAAGTACCAATATGCAATGGTAAGGGGGTTGATACCATTTTATATGAGTGAATGTCTATATATTTGTTCATCATCCAAAGGAGTTATTTGTAAAAATTTTTCTTTATTTATTTTGTTTTCTTTTTTTATGAACTTAGTCAATCTATGGATAAAATAGGATATAAAATTAATAGTATTAGGCCACTAAACCCACGGTTACGCTTTCACATCAAAGTGAGATATAGTACTTAATTTTTCTTTTATTTAATGCCTATTGGTGTTCCAAGAGTACCTTTTCGAATTCCGGGAGAGGAAGATTCATATTGGGTTGACATATAGTGCGACTTGTCAGATATATTGGGTATATGGTATTTCCCCGTTCTCTTTCCCGATCGAGATACCCCCTCTTTCGCCCAAGAAAGATTGATTCAATTATCAAAAATTTGGAGCGTGAAGTGAAATTAGATACATTTTTAGGGAGGGTTTACGGATTAATATTATCAATTTAGAATAATTTATGGTTGGCTTGGTTAGACCAATCAAATGAAGTATCCAGGCTCCGTTTAGGAAGAAAAACGATTGATAATAAATATATTTATGATTACGACTTACTATTCTAGTTATTTCTATTTATTTATATATAGATTTAAAAATCGATATAAGATATAAATAGAAAGTATCTCAAACTGTTAATCAATCAAGTAATATGCTGAATGCGTTGAATATTTGTTTGAAAACATGAAAAAAAAAGAGAAGTCGTAGCAAAGCAAAAGGCCATGGTATTGGGGAATTTGTTCTATATGTGCAAATACAAATCGGGCGGATCTTTACTCGGAGTAGAGCATAAACCTAAAAAAATTAAAGAAGCCCAATCTGGAACAAGAAAATTACATCGCGATTTAGATTGTATCTCGATGAAACAATACATCAATGAGAAGTTAGTTAGATAAGTTTAGTCATTTTTTTTTAAATAAACAAAACAGGCCAAAACCCATCTTTCTTGAAAAACGAAAGAAAAGTACCTTTTTAGAAGTTTCAAATTTATAAGTTTTAAAAACCTGTTAGGAAAAAAAGATAGAATCTACACATTGATTCCTTGTTTTCATGATTTTTGTTGAACCGTATGCATCAAAAGGTGCATGTACGGTTTCTAAGGGATACTATTTTATCCCAATCAACCGACTTTATCGAGAACGATTACTTTTTTTAGGCCAAATCGTTGATAGCGCGATCTCGAATCAACTTATTGCTCTTATGGTATATCTCAGCATAGAGGATGATACCAAAGATCTTTATTTATTTATAAATAGTCCTGGCGGATACCTAGGACCCGGAGTAGCTATTTATGATACTATGCAATTTGTGCGACCAGATGTACAGACAATATGTATGGGATTCGGCGCTTCCGTAGCATCCTTAATTCTTGTCGGAGGGGAAATTACCAAACGTCTAGCATTCCCTCACGCTCGGCGCCAATGAGTTTTTTATTTGATTTGAAAGAAAAAAGAAAACTATGCCTTCGCACTATATGAAATATGAATATTAAGTAATAATAGCATGGCACTTAGAATTCGATACGATATGAGAATTTTTTTATCCTTAGATTATGTATCGAAAGAGTAGTATGAGGTAAAGGGTATTTTCGATTTTAAACAATCTATCGGAAGACCTGTTTCAGCGTCACAAACCTTTTTGTTTTCACACCAGGGGACTCTTAATCTTAACAATATTTATTGTTATGAAAGAATATGAAAATAAATCTTGTTTTTTTATTGAAAAAAAAAAAGAAACTTTGGGATTGCTAAATAACAGATGAAATAAATATATAAAGCAACGGAACCATCATAGTATTTTTATAGTATTTTTGAATTACTACAAAAGCAAGGATGGTTATTGGATCATTTAACAACCTAAGTCTGATTTACCCTATAATTTATTTATTTTATATTTCTTCAATATAAGTAAGAATATAAGTAAGATAATAAGGTAAGGTAAAAAAGCGAATTCCATTATAGAGCCGTATGCAATCCGTAAAAGATGCTTGTACGGTTGTTCAATTCTATCTTTTTTTTTATTATTCTTTATCTCTTCACCTTTCACTTTGATGATGCGAGATAAAAGAAACATTTTTTTTAATATATTATATGATCAGGGTAATGATCCACCAGCCTGCTAGTGGTTTTTATGTTGCACAGACGGGAGAATTTATCCTGGACGCGGAGGAAATGCTCCAGCTGCGCGAAACCATCACAAGGGTTTATGCACAAAGAACAGGCAAACCGCTTTGGGTTGTATCCGAAGACCTGGAAAGAGATGTTTATATGTCAGCAACAGAAGCCCAAGCTCATGGAATTGTTGATCTTGTAGCGACTGAATAATAAAGAACAAAGCAAGTATTTAATACGAATTCGGGATTGGGGATTTTATCTTCTTAACCGGATTTAATATTCTTTTTTTTGTCACAAAAAAAAAAAGGAATTCCTAAGTATCCGGTTAAGATCGATCTAAACCAGCCCATTATATATACGATCCAACATGCCAACTATTAAACAACTTATTAGAAACACAAGACAGCCAATCAGAAATGTCACGAAATCCCCCGCTCTTGGAGGATGTCCTCAGCGACGAGGAACATGTACTAGGGTGTATGTGCGACTCGTTCCGATCATGGACTAGGACCAAAGAAAGAAAACAATGGATCCAGTATCACTGATCCATACCAGTAAGTAGGATAGAATAGAATGGACAAACTCCATTGAATATTAAAAAAAAAAGATCTATCCTTCGATTGGGGTATCAAATATATGGTTCCGTTGGTGAAAACCCAATCACCTCAATTTTAGATGAGAAAAAATTCCCCATTGATAGCAAATGGTATTCATAAAGCAGGGGAAATCCGTCAAAATTTAGGCCTTATTCGTGCACGAACGGACTAACAGGGTCAGCTACTCGGCTAATCTTCAGAATTAAATACCGTTACTGTATAAGTGGATCTCGTTGTGAAAGACCTAGTACTAGATAATTATGGGTAGAGCCAAAGAGTGTGAACTGTACAAGTTAACAATAACATTGATTAAATGAAGGAAAGGCTCCGGTGTATAGAGAGGACCTCGCTGTTTAAGAAGCGACCATAGAAACGATGAAACCCACTATAATCCATTTCTATTTATTACTTTTTTATTTACTATGTGTTTTTGATACCCAGTATCAATACAATTTTGATTTTGAGGTGAAATGCCTAGAAAAAAATCGTGGTTGGGAAGGTTAGAGTAGCAAAAGCCATTGGAATTTTTATTTTATACATTGGAAGAATCCGTTTTGTTATTAATAGACTAGGACACGGGAAGGGAATAACTGAAAGAAAGGAAATCCATTAGTTATTCATCAAAGTTTCATTTATTCAATGACCAGAATTAAACGAGGATATATAGCTCGAAGACGTAGAACAAAAATCCGTTTATTTGCATCAACTTTTCGAGGGGCTCATTCAAGACTTACTCGGACTATTACTCAACAGAAAATAAGAGCTTTGGTTTCGGCTCATCGGGATAGAGGTAGACAAAAGAGAGATTTTCGGCGTTTGTGGATCACTCGTATAAATGCAGTAATTCGAGATAATAAGGTATACTTTAGTTATAATAAATTAATACACAATCTGTACAAGAACCAGTTGCTTCTTAATCGTAAAATACTTGCACAAATAGCTATATTAAATAAGAGTTGTCTTTATATGATTTCCAACGAGATTATAAAATAAAGAGAATGCAAGGAATCCAATCCATTGGAATGGTTTAAATTGAGTTCCCTGTAGAATGAGTTCTGGGAAGGTAGAGTAGAAATTAATATGATAAAATATGAAAAAGTCGTCAAAATGAAAATGAAGAAACACGTTCAATAAAAAATATTTCTTCTGCTTGCCCAATTTTTTTTTCGAACGACACGACAATAAAATCTGGATTTCCTATTTTTAGAAAAAAAGCGTCAATCCGCATTTGAGTTTGGATTGGAATTTTTTTTGATTCAATTCAAGAGTCAGCCTATTTTTTTCTGGTTCTAAGACCTGTAGTTCTAGCGGTAGACTCGTTTCTTTCAAACTGTTTCTCATTATTAAGAAAAGGTAACGGAGATAAAATACGAGCTTGTTTTATAGCAATAGTAATTAATCGTTGTTGTTTTAAGGTCAATCTATTCACCCGTCTAGATAATATTTTTCCTTGTTCGCTAATAAACCGACTAATTAAACTCATGTTTCTATAATCAATTCGATCCCCCGATTGGATCGGAGGCAAACGCCTACGAAAAGATCGCTTGGATTTAAGAAAGATTCGCTTGGATTTATCCATGGTTTGTTTATTCCTTAAAGACCCTAATCCTATTTCTTAATTCTACATCACGGTTGATCCGATCGAAATAGGATTTGGTTTGTTTATATTTATAAATCAATATATATTATATATTGTTATATATTAGATATATTAGATATATCTAATATGTCATTTTGAATCTTCCTTGAACCGGAAGACTGACACACGAGCGGCTGGTTCGATTTATTTCTTTATCTCCCCGTGAATCGTATGTTTGTAACAATAGGGACAGAATTTTCTCAATTCCAATCGACTAGGCGTATTATGTCGATTCTTTTGAGTAATATACCTTGAAATGCCCAGCGATTCCTTATTAACACGATTTCGAACACAACTGGTACATTCCAAAATCACCGTTACTCGGACATCTTTACCCTTGGCCATGAGCCTCCTTTGGTTTTTGATTCATTCAATTCTTTAATTTTCCGATCTGAAGCGAGGAAGAAGAAAGGAACGAAAAAAAAGAAACAGGGAACGCGAAATCTAATTATGAAAGAAAGATTTCGTTGCAATAAATCAATTCAATATAAATCAATATAGTAATAATAACAATCTAGTAAATAATATAAATATAGATTTATAATTTTTAATTTTAAATTGCTGTACAGCATTTAGTTTTCATTTAAGTATCTTGTATGATATTGTTGCCCCACCCATCGCATTAACTCCATTTTTTATTAATTTCATTTTGAGCCTGGCCTGAGTTAATAGTTTCACCAAGGGGAGAATCCCTTTTTTGTTTTGTTTTTCTAACCTATATTCTAATTCTAAAAAAAAAAAGAAGGGAAGGGATTAGTTACAGATATTTGATTGTATCTCTAACCCTCTTCCCTCCCTCCCATATCAATAACTAGAATGAAAAAAAGGGGAATATCAACGCATCCGGAAAAAAGCGATTGATCTCTATCAATAAACCTGCTAAAGACCCGAACCATAGAGTACTTACTACCGGTGCCACGGAGAGATATGTTTTTAGATCTCGCATTTTAAATTCTCCTCCTTCTTTATTATTTCTAATACATAATGGTAATACATATATAACCAGATGTGTATATGTACGTAATCACTGACCGCTTGGATTTGTACTTGTAATCCCTAATTCAAGTTGAAATGTACAACTTAAAATATACAAAATATATATGACTTTGCTTA